CCGTGTGTAATCTTTAAATTGAAACAAATTAGAATTCTCAATTCTCTACGATGTCTAGACAATAAAATATTTTCAGGAACAAGCAAATCATAATGATTTTTGTCTCTATTTCCAGTTACCCTTGGATGATGTCTTGAAATGGATTCATCAAAATCCTTCTTATCAACATATCTTTGTTCTCGGTATCTTTGATTAGTTTGATGCCTACTCTTATGAATTAATGAAATACCTATGGTTTGATACATAATAAACTGTCCATCATTTTTTACAGACAGACGAAGGGGTTCAATAATCAATATACCCCTTTTCATTAATCTTGTAAGAGTTAAATTCTTCTGAATCAGCATTATATTCAGATTCATTTCTCTCCTTTGAATAGAGGATATAGTAATTTTTCTTGGATTTCTCAGTCTAAGCAGGAGACAATATACTTTGATATTGTTGATCATTCTTTGATTCAAAGCATCATCCCATCTTAATTGAAAAAGTAAATACCTTTTCAAAAAGAAATCTAGTTCTGCTTCCGTATTACTTTTGTATTGTTTTTTTTTTTTAGGTTTTTTTATGTCTGATTCCGAATAATCTTCTTCAATATCTTTTTGTTGGTTTGAGAGAACAGATACAAGATTTCCTTGGTTTTGTGCAATTGATCTAAGATCTCTTTGGCCGGTGGATTCTTTTTCTTTTTGATTTTGATTCTTTAATTCCAATTTTTTTTTTTCATTCGGTGGTATAACCCCTTTTTGCTTTCTATTGGTGTTTTTATTTTCACTAACATTTTCATTTATATTAAAATTTAAAAAAAGTAATTTGCTCGGTATAAACCACGGTTTAATTTTATATGCATTATAAAGTAGTACAAATTCTGGGAAGAACCAAAGTTCCAGATTCGATATAGGACAATTTAGTATTTCTTCATTCATTCCTATCCAATCAAAAAATCTTTTTTTTTTATTAGGTGAATTGATTTCTTGATCTTGATAAATTGTAAGATAAAAAAGATTTTTTTTATCAATTTTATCAATTATTTCATAATTATTAGTCCCGGTCTTAGTATTTTTATTATTGTTGGTATCGATCTTGATCCAGGCCTCAATATTTTTTTTCTTTCTAAGACAAAAATGGATGATTTTCCAATCAAAACATTTTCTATCCGGATTTTTTTCCATATAAATAAGATTACTTTTTCCTAGATAATTTTTGATAGGGATATCTCCTAATACATCAAAAAATTTGCTTTTATATGTGTTGTAATTATAAAAATTTTCTTGATTCTTAGTTAGTTGGAATGGTGATCCGTAAATATATGGATCCCTCTTAGTTTGATAATTAATAGATCTATAAGATAAAAGATTATATCTATAGTATTTTTTAAAATTATCTTTTTGATTTGATAATGAAAATACTTTGTAATCATTTTGTTTTTTGTAATGAATTAATTGGTCTTTTTCATATGAATTTTTTTTGTTTAAATCTTGATTTTGAATTGTACGACATTGATTAATTCTAGTTCGCCATTTTTGTGCTATTAATCTAGACCATCTAATCTGAGAGAAATCGTATTGATATTGATAATGACCTCTTAACCAGGTTTTCCATTGATTTATTCCAGAATTCCGAAATTTCTTATGTCTTAATTCAAAATGAATTATTCCTTGTGTTCCAAAATAATCTTTTATTGAAGTCTTAAGAAAAAAAAATGTTCGGTGATATTTAAGAATAGATTTTAATTTATACAAGTTAAGAACTTGGGTTTGTGATAATTTGTAAAATACATATGCTTGTGACAAGATGGATAAGTCACAAAAATTCTGTGAATTCTTATTACTAATATTATAAAGTGACTTGTTTATAGTCGAAATAAAGTGAATTGTATTTTGATTTGTTTTATTAATTCTTTTTTGATTTATTTTATTATTATAAATAGATTTATCATAAATAGATTTATCAATAATTTTTTTTGTTGATTCAAAAAAAAATTGTATATTAATTCTGAGAATATTAATGATAGATAGAAGGATCTCTACGTATACCCCCTTAGTCAAAAAAGTAAAAAATTTTAGAAAATAATGTAATTTTCGGATTAATCGAGCGTTTCGTCTTTTTAATATTTGCCAAATATTCTTTGGTGATTCGAATCTTTTAGCATTAAAATTTATTTTATTAGGACTAACATTTATTCCCGGAGTCACTTTTTTTTTTTCTTTTGTAATTCTTTCTATTTGATTTCGGATTGTGCTTGTTCTATCAGTCAGATCCTTCATTTTTTTTTCTGTCAATAAATCATTTGTCCAATCTGTAGATTGAGTTCGACTAAAAGATTCATGAATTATCTGATTACGAGTTATAAAATCTTTTTCTTTTTGAGTTTCGCTTGATTTATATACGTCTCTCAATCTAAATAATAGAATTGGATTTACTTTTGAGAGTTCTTTTATTATTTTTTTTAAAAATAGAATGACTTTGATAATCCATTTTTTTGTTTTTTTTGAGATATTTA